GATTCCATAATCCTATTTTGTATTCAATTTCGAATTGACCCTTGGATATAAATCGTGAGAATGTATAGTCTTCCTCAAATATGCTATTGAGGGAAAAAGGATTAAACCTTTTTAATTTAAGAAATAAAGTTTTTTTGATCTTGATCGGAATATGAAAAAACCGAAAGATCCCTTAACTATTTAAGTTATTAATCAAACGAATCGCACTTTTACCACTAAACTATACCCGCTACATATCTCCATTATTATATATGAATGAACCTTTTGTCGAACAAAGGAATGAACAAAGGAATTAGATACAATTAAGATAGCATCAGACTCATGAAAATTCTAGTGTTGGCACTTCGTCCCGCTGGAGGTACTTGAAAAAAATAGGCGAAGAATAGAAAGCAGCTTAGTTAAATAAAACTTGACTTGATCATACTTGATCCTAATTCATAATATCATAATATAATGAAATATAATTTATATATATATACAATATACAATATATAATCAAATTAAATATATATATATAATTATAATTAATTAAATATTTAAATAGAATTTATTATTAATATAATAAAATGAAAAGTCATCTTTTTCATTTGCTGGAAGTCATTACTGACATTCCGAATCCAGGGATTTATTAAAGATGGACCATAAAAATGATGAATTCCGCATTTCGTTTTTCGTTTTCAACTTCCCCTTCAACTGCCAGATCCTATGAATTTGAATTGGGATCAATCGGATCAATTGGATTTCAAATGTTCAAATAAAATAAAGCTTGTCCCTTGAACAAGTAAATGAGTTATGTTATATATGTTATAACATATGTGTGTTTCATTTTTGATATTGTTTAATATTAATTGTTATATGTATGTGTTCTTTTCCGGTTAGTAATTAAGTAAATTGAGAAAAAAATACTTATATTTATATACTTAATAAGAATGATAAGAATGTGAAAAATATTCTTTCATATTCTTATTCTATAGTATTAATAGTATTCTTATTATTAGTATAGTATTAATAATACTAACCACTAAGAAATGGCACTTCTATCATAGGACTGGGGATAGACATTTTCTTTGTTGCTTCAATAACAACCAAGAATTTTTGATTTGATATCAAATCATACATAATTAAATTGTTTGATCTATGAAATGATTTATCAGAACAAAAAAAGAAATAATGTAATGGCCCGGCCAGTACTTAACCAGGCCGGGGGAATGAACCTTTCTTACAAAATTAAAGAAATGAAGTAAGGGATTCTGTCTATATCTATTCTATCGGGGATAAGATCTCTGTTTCTAATCATTATCTAAATTGAATTACTGATCAAATTCGTAGATATCTTATCCATTTTAATATATAATTTCCAATTTGTTTTGAATATATTATTCAAATATATTATTTCTATTATTTTTATATTATTATCGTTACTTTATCCTATCTTATAATAAATTATTACTAATAAATAATTAAAAAAAGAAAACGAAGTTTTTTTTTGTTTCAATCTTTTTACTTCACATCACATAAAAAAAAATTCAATTTTGAATTGGGAGAGATGGCTGAGTGGACTAAAGCGGCAGATTGCTAATCCGTTGTACGAGTTATTTGTACCGAGGGTTCGAATCCCTCTCTCTCCGTTCCCTCTGATCACTTCAGACTTTCAAATTTGAAAAAATGGGATCCTTTTTTTTTTTCATCATAGGTAAATGTTAAATGTATGGAATAAAAAAAAAAAAATAAAGAAAACTCAACATTTTTTATTCCTCACGTCCAGGATTACGGCCCGGATCGTTAGATAAGAATCCGAAGATGAAGAGAGAAACAAAAAATATCACTACTGTGTAAACGAAGAGTTTGAGAGTAAGCATTACACAATCTCCAAGATTATTTTTGGGGGAAAAAGGAAATAGATTGCCTATTTTTTATCACATACGTTATTTTGGCATAACACCCCCAAAATGAAGTCTTTTCTTGAATCTTGAAAAAAAAAAAGTAATTTTCAACAAATTTCTTTCTACTTTGTAATAAGGTAATAAGAAAAGAAAGGTTAAGAAAAGAAAGGTTCTGATTCCTTCATTACCCAAAATGTTTGGCCATATCCGTTATTGGGTATTGTGGGTTCTTAGAAAGTCCTTGTTTACTGGAATGTCAGAACGAGGAAATAAGTTGATCCAAATTTATCACCGCGGTCATTCAATTCAATATACAAGAATTTCTATTTTTGAATCGAGGGTTCATAATGCAAAACTTATCTGATCTTATCAATTTTTATTTTCGAATTTATTTTTTCGAATAAATCATGAATTTTGCAGAGTATTCAAAATTTTATCGAAAACTTACAGCAGCTTGCCAAACAAAAGCTAATAGAAAAAATAGTAGAGGTATGACAGGCATAAAATCTACGATTGGATTGAAAAAGGCATAAGCCTCCGGCAATTTAGCGAAGAAAAAACTACTCGAATAAAGGGTGGAATTAAGACAGATACAGATTAAACTAAAGATATTAAGCATAACAAACATTTCATTCTTGTAGATTAGAAAATTGGATTTTGGTTGAGTTCTTTTTATGAAGGAAAAATAAAAAGGCGGGTCAAAAAATCCTTCTTTTTCTTCGAACTTTCCCAAATCAAAAATCTTTCCTTTCATTCTCAAATGAGAATACAAGGAATTATAGTTTCGTACAATATCTTAATTGAATTTTATGTAATGATCAATAATTTTTTGTGATTCTATATTTACATGTGTTGAATCCTAGCAACAATGTATTTCATATGTATTTGGGCTGGGATTGACGAATGACCAATACCAATATTAGTCTTTATTAGTGTCGAATATAAATCTAAATGGGGCGTGGCCAAGCGGTAAGGCAACGGGTTTTGGTCCCGCTATTCGGAGGTTCGAATCCTTCCGTCCCAGATCGTCTCCATCAGAAACGAAAGATTCTTCTCTTTAACAATTTTCTGTTTAATCTTGCTTGGATATTGGATATATATAATGTGTGACCCAACCCCTTCTTTGTTCTGAATTCAATGTACGGGTAGAAATAAAAATATTTCTTTGAATTCTTAATTCAAAAAAGAATTGGGGGTGGATCATTCCCATTCAGAGTATGCTCACTCATATTCATATTGAAGTTAGTTACTTATGGAAACCTTGTGTTCCATACCCGTGAAATGGGAATTCGCACATGGTGCATTCTTAATTGAAATAGAAAAAAAAGGTCTTTTTTCTATTCCATTCCCCAAGGAAAGCCTAAAGAAAATAAATGGTGTATCCCAATTCCACACTTTATGTGGAGACTAAAGATTACGTAGTTTTTTGTATTAATTGCATTTCATCGTTCGTCTAAAAACTTCTAAGGAAAAAATAGGAAAAATAAATTGATCTGGATCCCATTTTCTTTTTTTGTATTTTAGCTTATTCAATTGAATAATTGGAAATCAATATAATGTAATGCTTGGGTGGATGAAAATTTATATATTCCATTTTTATGGAATTGGAGGAAAGATTCTTGAATCTGAAGTAAAACAAAATCGGTCTGTATGCTGTATAATAGATATTATGTATTATTATTGTATTGTTCTATTTCAGTAACAGCGGCCCCTTCCCTTGGTTAAGTCAAAAGGATCTGTGATCCTTTAAATATCCATGATTACTCCCAGTAACAATTGTTCGTTGTATATGATGGATATGAAAAGATTAGATTCCTCTTATTCTTGATTCTGATTTTCTCTTTCAGATGAAAGAAAGAATAACGACTTTTATCTGACACTCTTCTATTCCATACTCACGAAAACAAAAAACGATTTGAATCTTCATTTTTGTGAACCCTTGGTACTTGAATAAGTGTGAAAAATCTATATTATAGAGAGACTTCCGACCTTTTCGAGTCATCGGAATAGCTTATATTTGGTTACTAACTGATTTTGTTCCGGAATTGAAAATCTATTCTATTATTCTATTAAGTAAAGGCCTTTACTTTTTCATTACTTTTTCATTTATGTGTTCGAAAAAAAAAGGGATGATCCTTTTTATGATTCATTATCCCGAACAATCTGTTGAAGATGTAAATAAGACTTAAGTAAACGCGTTTATTCGCCTTTTTTAGAAATCTGTTTCATTTGAGCCAATGACTATTCATGATTCCATATTGAATCAATTCCATACCGGTTCGAAATTTAATCAGAGGAATGTTATGGTAAAACTTCGTTTGAAACGATGTGGTAGAAAGCAACGTGCGACTTGAAGGACATGATTCGTTGTGGATTCTTACATCCACCATTTTCTATAGGAATGAAGATGCTCTTGAATCGACATAGTTTGTTCTGTTCTTGCTAGGAACCTAATTTGTGTTGGGTTGGTAAATAGGAATAGTACATAATGGAGCTCGAACAAAAAGTATTGATTCATTTATCGGGGGGAAGAATCTAGGGTTAGTAACAATTAATAAGTTAGACCAACTTTGTAAATATATCCTCAATATCGAAATCGAAGGGTTAAAATTCGAACAAGTTTGAAATAAAATAAATAAAGTAAAATTTGTCGAAATTGGTAAAACTTTTTCGATTAAAATGAAAAGTGTATTATAATAAATCTTTCGTATTATTCATAGAAAGAAATAACAAAAAACAAAAGGTATGTTGCTGCCATTTTGAAAAGGAATAAGGATCACCGAAGTAATGTCTAAACCTAATGATTTTACAAAGTAAAGAGAAAGGATTCCGGAACAAGGAAACACTATTTTCAATTGTCTCAATAATTTTATTTCATTTTATTATAATGAAGAAGAAAAATAGATTCGAGACGAGACAAACAAAAGAGGTTAGAGACGACTCAAGAAATGTCTAAAGAGTTACCTTCGCACTTTTTAAGAATTGCCCAACTTGAGTTATGAGTACGAATGATATTTCTTTTTTTCTGTATCTGTAAGTAAGAACAAAAAACGACTCAAATTATAGTCGACTTTATGATTTTATGGATATATTTGCCATTATATACAGAATATACAGAAATATTAGAATCACTTTTTCTCGAGCCGTATGAGGAGAAAGCCTCCTATACGTTTCTAGGGGGGGGTATTATTTATCTACATCTATCCCAATGAGCGATCTATCGAATCGTTGCAATTGATGTTCGATCCCGAAGAGAAGGAAGAGATCTTCAAAAAGTGGGTTTTTACGATCCGATACAGAATCAAACTTATTTAAATGTTCCTGCCATTCGTTATTTCCTTGAAAAAGGTGCTCAACCTACAGGAACTGTTCATGATATTTTAAGGAAGGCAGAATTATTTAAAGTTAAAGAAAGACTTTCATAAAGAAAAAAAACAAAATTTCTTTTAATAAAAAATAAAGAAAAGGTAACTAGTATCTATTTTGGGCAATTAGTTACTCAAAATTTGCTCTTTTCTTGTTGTATTCATACTTTTTATCTCCCTTTTCTTTATTTTTTTTTTTCATCTAAATTTCTTATTTATGTTGTGCCAATCCAACACGAATTCTTATTTGATTTACTTAATACTTAAATACAATACTTAGATAAATAATTAATTTAATTGAATTTGTTTTCCATTCATATTGACAATGTTGTATCGAACAAATATAATTCGATCGTAGATAAGCGGATCTGTTTATTCCGACCCCTAATTGGGTTTTCCTTTACTTCAGTCAAATGATGGGTTTGCCGAATTTACTGTTATACATATACAAGATGTATTTTCTTAACGAAAATCCAAAATTTTGAGAAAATGGGCGGTCTGTAAATTTTGATATTTCTATTTGGAATCCGTTGTTTTTTATTTTTTAATCCGATCCATTCATTTTGCTATTTTGGTGTTTAGAATTGATCATAAAATCTTTCCTCTATTTCTTGTTAGTTCAATGTTTTGACGTAGTTGTACAGTGCAATTCAATTGATTTTTTTATTTCGATCGTATCTACAAATCATATTTATCTGGGTTGCTAACTCAACGGTAGAGTACTCGGCTTTTAAGTGCGACTATGATCTTTTACACATTTGGATGAAGCAACGAATTCGTCCAGACTATTGGTAGAGTCTATAAAACCGCGACTGATCCTGAAAGGTAATGGATGGAAAAAACAGCATGTCGTAATAATAAGAAGAAAATGGAATTTCTTAATTTCTTATTAGATTCCCATTTTTTTTTAGTAGAATTTTGAGTCAATCCTTACCAGATCATTCCAAAATTTGGTTTTTATTTTAGGAGGAAGACAAAAAAAATTCAAATTTACAGTTGGGTTTAGTGAATAAATGGATAGAGCCCTACTACGGCTCCAATTCTGGTAAAAAAAAGCAACGAGCTTCTATTCTTTATTTGAATAATTACCCGATCTAAATTAGACGTTAAAAAAAATTAGTGCCTGATGCGGGAAAAGGTTCTCCTGTGAGTGGTCCTTTGATTCTTTATTTTTTATTTTTTTTTGAATCCTAACTATTCTTTATTATAGATTGGAAACGAATGTGTAGAAGAAACAGTATACTGACAAAAAGAATTTGTTCCAAAGTCAAAAGAGCGATCGGGTTGCAAAAATAAAAGATTGTTGAACCTCTAGTAATTATAACGAGGATAAACCCATTAGCATTAGATAGAAGGGGAGAGGAAAAAGATCTGTTGATTGGACTTTCTGTTTCCGGGGTATATATATTTTTTTGTACATAATACATACCTTGTTCTGACCATATTGCACTATGTATAATTTGATAACCCAAGAAATGCCTACTGTTTTTGTTTCAAGTAGAAAAAATGTAAGTCAATGGAAGAATTACAAGGATATTTAGAAAAGGATAGATCTCGGCAACAACACTTCCTATATCCGCTACTCTTTCAGGAATATATTTATGCACTTGCTCATAATCATGGGTTAAATGGTTCGGTTTTTTACGAACCTGTGGAAGTTTTTGGTTATGACAATAAATCTAGTTTAGTACTTGTAAAACGTTTAATTACTCGAATCTATCAACAGAATTTTTTGATTTCTTTGGTTAATGATTCTAATCAAAATCGATTCGTTGGATACAACCACAATAATTTTTTTTTTTCTCATTTTCATTCTCAAATGATATCAGAAAGTTTTGCAATTATTGTAGAAATTCCATTCTCGTTGCGATTAGTATCTTATTTCGAAGAAAAAGAAATACCAAAATATCATAATTTACGATCAATTCATTCCATTTTTCCCTTTTTAGAGGACAAATTATCACATTTAAATTATGTCTCAGATATACTAATACCTCATCCCATACATATGGAAATCTTGGTTCAAATTCTTCAATGCTGGATTCAAGATGTTCCTTTTTTACATTTATTGCGGTTCTTTCTTCACGAATATCATAATTTGAATAGTCTTCTCATTACTCAGAAGAAATCTATTTACGTTTTTTCAAAAGAAAATAAAAGATTATTTCGGTTCCTATATAATTCTTATGTATTTGAATGGGAATTTGTATTAGTTTTTATTCGTAAACAATCTTCTTATTTACGATTAACAT